AAAACTCATTGCCCATGGATAAAGAAAAACCGTTTCAACATCAAAAACAACAAAAACTAGAGCAAACATATAATAACGGATTCTAAATTGTAACCAAGCGTTGCCCATTGGTTCTATACCCGATTCATAACTAGAAAGTTTCTCCGGCCCTTTCCTAATCGGGGCTAAAATCCCAGAAATTAAAAATGCCAAAATAGGAATAAGACTTGATATTATTAGAAATGCCCAAAAAATATCATATTCGTAAAGCAAAAACATAGACGCACTCCTATGAACGTGGAAAATATATGAGATTGGTTGATTCGAATTGAAGTTCTAAAGTCATTGATAATTAGTTAGTCAAAACAACAATTTATTTTGACCAAACCATCTAGTTTCTTTTGATTATTGCAGGGCATATCTCATTTCAAGATTTATCGACTGACTTGATCGGGATCCTATTTCCAGTCTACTTCATTTTTTTAGTTCAATTTTGTTTAATTGCTTTAGTTAGTATAACTCTAGATATTATACTTAGACAAATTTTCTTGTTTTTGCCTAGGATTCTTCCTAAAGCCTAAAGAAAGCAAATAGAATTCTTATTTTGTGTTTAAAAATTTTGAATTTATTATTCTTTTGATTATTTGAATTTTCTTTATAAAAATGCGAGTTCGGAATTTGAATTTTTTAGGAATAGAGTCGAAAGTTTTTTTCTTAGTAATTTAGAATAGAACAAGTATTCAAATGTAAGAGAATGGGTAGGTATCTGGGGATTTCGAATATCTTAATCTTAGTGTTGATATATTCCGTTTATCAGATCTGGATGGGTTGGGGTTTTCTCTTGATTGAATACAGAAAAAGAAGACCACCCCCCTTGTTTTGGTGTGCTTCGCCGGGTCTTGGTAAGGTATACCAAAGACCAGGAGTATCGCTGGCTTAACCCCTTGATTGTGGGCAGAAAATGCATATGGAATTTCCCTCCGACAATTAATGACGAAGGGTTTGTTTGGAAAAAGATCGATTCGATCCCTTGAAATATGATATGTTTTTTCGGTTTTCTGTTTTGCTTTAAATGATTCCCGTGAGTGAGTTTCTAGGACAAATTTTGTTTCGATGAACCAACCGGTCAGTTATAAGCAACAAACAAGAATGAAGAAATCAAAATTATACAATTTTTTATTTCAAATGAAAATTTGGAATTTTATTCATTTTTTTTATAGGGCTCTAGGGCTATACGGACTCGAACCGTAGACCTTCTCGGTAAAACAGATCAAACTTATTATTATCAAAATGATCTGAACTGTTTCAAAGACCCAACATGCATTTTTTTTGCATTGGGCTCTTTCATTAACTGATAGAAATATCAGCCAATCTGCCATATTTTTTTCTTGACAGAAAAATAAGATAAGGAGATGGCTCCATGTGCTCTGATTCATTATTTGGGATTCTAATTCAGAGCACTACCAAAGTGTTTCAAAGGTGAAGTTATTTTGACGTAGGTCTGCCTTTGGCCTAGAATTTTAAGTTAAATGAAGTCTCTATCGTTCGGCTTAAAAAATACAATATGAAACTTCATACACCTTCAAGTTCATAGGACGAAAAGAGATTTTTTGAGGGCCTTATACTCATTATGCCTAGCATTGAATATACTGCTATTCACCTTATCAATATCTCAAGGCGGAGCCTGTTTGGTACCTACAAAGGGCACTCAAATAGGACCGAACCTCTCGTCAGGCTATTGTTCTCTTTTCTCTTAAAGTTATTATGGAGTAAGACATCGATTTCTCAATAAGATCCATTTTTTGGATTGTATGGTGGATTCCCCTGAAAAACATTGGCGCGCGTGTAAACGAGGTGCTCTACCAACTGAGCTATAGCCCTTAGTGCTTGTGATGCATATTTTATCATGTATATAATTTGTTGTCAAGATCAATATTCTATGATCCAACATCCGAAATTTTTGAGTGGTATTAGTTCGATTATTGTTGCTTATAAGGAATATGATATTTATAATCCATCGATAAGATGGGTTCTATTTAGTTCTCTTTGGGATAATAAGTGACCTACTTAACTCAGTGGTTAGAGTATCGCTTTCATACGGCGGGAGTCATTGGTTCAAATCCAATAGTAGGTAGAACTTATTAGATACCGGAGTCAACGGTATCTAATAAGTTTTTTGTCCCACCTTATTTTTATAGATTTTTTATTTATTTCATTTTTGAATTGCGTTGTATCTAAATTGGATTCTGCTTGATTGGATTCTGTCGAGTGAATCCAATCAAAATAGGGTTTAGAAACAGAACCTCTTTTGATTATTTGAACGCACCAACTAGTTATGAAATTGCATTGACAGCCTCGACTCTTGTCCTAGCTCGTCGGAGAGCTAGATTTGCCTCAATTATTTGTCTCTTTCCTTCAGCCTTTTTCAAATTAGCTTCTGCTATTTCAAGAGTTTGCTGAGCTTCTTGTGAATCAATATCACTACCCTTTTCCGCATCATTTACTAAAACAGTGATCTCAT